CAAGACCAGATAGAATTTGATCGTTATAAACAAATCCAAAATCTTTGTAGGCATAGCCAATCATTAGTTCCCAACCGTGGGGTGAATGGAATCCGATACATAAATCGGTTAATAAAAGAATAGAAAAAGCTTTTATTGTGTCGCTTAAGTTATATAGGAATTCTTGAACCCAAGAGTTAAGAATAAGAAGTTCTTCATTACCCAGAATAGAATAACCACTTAGAATAACGAAACAGATTATATTTGTCGAGAAGTGCAAAATCGTATGGATACGATCCTCGTTGTGCATCTTGATCAATTGAATCGTCTCTTTTTGGATTCCTATACGAAGCTTTTGTAGATGTGTTTGCGGATATTCCTTTATCATTTCGTCCAACAAGAAGAGTTCCTCTAATTCTATGAATTTTTCTAGAATACGCTTTTCTTGAATATCATTCAAAAAAGTTTCGGATTGCCTCGTATTCCACAAATTAGTAACCCAAGATTCCAGACTTTTATTAAATGAAAGAGAGATCCACCAGGGCAAAAATACTATAGATGCAAGATATAGAAGGGGAATGAATGCTTTCTTTTTTGCCATTTTTTTCATCTGTGAATTGTTAATGAACCCACCTCATTCGTCGACTCTATGCAATCTATCTAATATTTCTATCAAAGATGAGTTCTATTACAAAGTATAAGGTATCGAGCCTATGAATCTATTCCCTGTTTTTTATTTGTGATTCAGTGGTTAGTCCTTGAATCTAGAAAGAATACAGAAATATAATAAGAGTCCACTTCGACAGATATCTCAATTGATCAAATTCGAAGCAATTGCCTCCTTTCGATGAGTGTTCGAAATAGCCGCTTAAAGTAATGAATATTATTCGGATTTCGAGACCAAGGAACTCCCTTTCTATCAAAATCTCCACTATCAAAATATTTCGAAAAAAAAAATGGCTGGCTGCCCATAAAAGTCCAGGAATAATTGAGAGAAATTTATGAAGAATATTGTGATTGTGATGATTAAAAATGAGTGGCAAAACAAGACAGAAAACTTAGCGTTATTAGAAATCCAATCCTTTGGTCATTATCATTAAGGAGCACAAAAGAAAGGATAAAATGAAACGTCGATTGACAAAAGAAAAATAAAGGAGAGATAATTTACAAGATATGATCTATCTGTATCTAACGTATTAAGTCCAAAAATTGAAAATAAAAAAGAAAAATTCTTTATTCCGAAGTGTTTTGATATATGAGATGAATCTATTATTTCGATTTCTTACTTGTTTTGTTACTGAATTGAGTTAGTGGATTTACATATGCATTTTGCGAACAAAAACTGTTTCATTTTATAGCTGTTCCGTATACGTCTCGAATGGTCATTCTGAAGAAACTTAAGTTATGCTATTAAGTTATGCTATAGAAAAAAGAGGATTCTTGAGCTTTTTTTTCTCCTGCTGAGAAAGCATTTATTCTTCAGTTCATTTCAAATTTCAAAATACTTCAATTGGCACACGCAAGAAATAGGCCAATTCAGCAGCTTTTTGCTCAATTTCTAGTGGAGTCAAATTCTCATCAGTACGAGTCAAGGGAATGGCCCCCTGGCCTCTGATTTCTATATAAAGGACACGACGAGCATAAATACCTTCTTTAACTTCGATTCTGATGGACTGAATATCTTTCATAAGAAATCGTAGAAAAATGCGACGATTTTTTCCAGGAAATCCCCAACGAAAAATACACACTATTCCTTCTTTTCTATCGAATCGATCATAACCACTACCTACATTCCACGAAATTGTGCACCACAAATAGGAGCTAATAAAGAGACCTGCGATTCCATAGAAAGACATCACGATCCCTTGTGGAAAAAAAATTATTTGCTGAGGCGGAAATAAAGATATCAAATTCCTACCAAGATAACTGGAAACTCCGACGACTACGAATCCCAATGAACCTAAAAAAAGGATAAAGGCCCAGCAGAAATTACTTGTTTTTCGAGACCCCGCTATAAGTTCTATCCATATATGATCCGATCGCCAACTCATACTAGATCCAGTTGCATTTTATTGGAATTGAGAGAATAAGCCAAATAAAATAAATGAATTTGACTTTACTTTTTTGTTTTGTTTCCGAAGTAACTCTCATCAACTAGCACTATTCTGATGTGACCCCTTAGGAGTAATTCATTAAATTGGTTAGATCTAAAAGAATAACATCCTCTTCATACGATCCCCTATAGATATCTATATACATAGAGATACATTGACTTTACATTTCAGACATCCGTCCCCCATCCCGATCGATTTTTGAAAATGACTATAATTTATAATTCATTTACCCCATATATCATGTTTACGCATGTATAAGAGCTCTTTCATTTATGTTCGGAGGGAGCCACATGTTATACAATATTCTATTAAATAAATATCTGTGTTATCTAAGTCTTGAAAAAAAAATAGATAAATAAGATTTGTCCCCATCACTAAAAAATCTTGTTTTTTTGAACATGAAGAAATAAAGAAGCCATTGCAATTGCCGGAAATACTAGGCCCACTAAAGGCACAAAAATAGAGGGTAAGTTGTTGAGAGTTGTCATAAAATGGGTACCTCGATTTAATATTTGTACCTGTTATTATCATAAAGATATCTGATAATTATATTAAGTATATCTAAGTGGGTATATAATAAAGTGAGTATATATAATAAGTGCAAGGAATGTAGAACTAAATAAATGGACTAATTCATTTTTCTAAATGAAATATATGTATAATAATTTACTTTTTTTATTTACTTTTTTTTTCTTTTTTCTTGTCTTCTAATTTTAATTAATATAATTAATAAAGTTAATAAAGAAAGAGAAGGAGTTTCACACAAATTACCGAAAAATTCGTTAGAATCCGATCCAACAATAGGAATTCTTAGTAAAAAGGGGGATTTTCGGTAGATATAGAAAGATGCAAGACTCTATATCTTCTATATTTGTATATAATACACAAGAAGGGAAGATGAAATTCATTTTATTTGCTTTGCCTAATTCTAATTTCGCGGAAGGACGAATGCGCTTTTTCTCTTTTTGATAGAGGTTTCTTGATTACTAATCAGTAATAGTGGTAAAAAAAAAAATTATTCGCATGATTCTTTTTATGATTCTCTTTACACTTAAATCTTATGTCACCAAAGCAAAGAAAAATACATTCTTTTCTTGGGGTTTTTCCTTGGATTCCCATAAACTAACTAACTACTTGTTCGCTACAAATCAACTAAAATAATTGAACTTAAGACTCTACTTGATTAAATTTTGATTCAAAGGAAAAAAAGCGTGGAGCTGAAATAACTCAGTCAGAACACCTTTTAAAGGATTACGTGGTACGATTAACTCGAATAAGCCCTTATGGAATAAATATTCAGCCGCTTGTGAACCTTCAGGTACTGTCTTATTCAATGTTTGTTCAATTACTCTTTTACCCGCAAATGCAATATAGGCATTGGGTTCAGCAATAATGATATCCCCCAACATACCAAAACTAGCTGTTACCCCACCAGTAGTAGGAGATGTAAGAATTGACACATAGAATAACCTTTTATTTGATTGATAATCATATAAAGCGGAAGAGATTTTAGCCATTTGCATTAGGCTCAAACTTCCTTCTTGCATGCGCGCTCCTCCGGAAGCACACACTAGAATAAGAGGTAAAAATTTATCGGTAGCATACTCGATCAAACGGGTGATTTTCTCGCCCACTACGGATCCCATACTACCCCCCATAAATTGAAAATCCATAACCCCAATTGCTATGGGAATGCCATTTAGTTGGCCTGTGCCTGTTTGAACAGCCTCAGTTAATCCTGTTTTTCTTTGATAAGAATCAATACGATCTTTATAAGGTTCCTCCTCCGAATGAAATTCAATCGGATCCAGAGAGACCATGTCTTCATCCATCGGATCCCAAGTACCTGGATCAATCGAAAGTTCGATTCGATCTGAACTACTCATTTTCAAATGATATCCACATTGTTCACAAATATTCATTTTTGACTGAAAAATTTTCTTATAATTTAATCCATAACAATTTTCGCATTGAACCCACAAATGTCTGTATTTTTGAGTTACATCGAGATCATTAGAACTTTCTCTTATAGTTAAATCACTCCCATTTGTTCCAGTTCTTATACTGGAACTCTCGCTTTCACTACTATTTCCACTTTCACCACAAATGTAATTATAAATGTAACTGTAATTGTCACTACCACTTAAAATGTAACTATCAATACAGATTTGAGAACGAAGATAAGAGTCAATGCAACTATTAATGTGATTATTCCAACTATATTTAGTATCATACATGTAATGATCATAGTGGGGATCGTCATTCTTAGATCCATTATTTAGATAACTAGAATTCCGATAAGTATAAAAAGCACTTTCTAGTTCACTCAAAAAAGAATGATCATTGTCAATCTCAAAAATTTGATTTTCAATATCAAAATATATGGAATAACTATCCCTATTCCTATCCCTAACTAAAAAGGTGTCATCAGAGATGAAATTCCGAATGTCCCTGACGCCGACTAAACGATCAACATTACTGTAACTAGAACTGTCACTATCACTCCAACTATGAATGTTTTTATCCGTATCATTTCTAACCGGGTTTTCGCTTATACTGGTATTTTCAATAGGACTAAGACTATCCATTGATTTACTTAGCCCACACTTGTATTCTAATTCCCCCTTAGACAACATCGAATTGAACCACCATTTTTCCATAGAGCTTTCTTGCCCCTATTTACATGAAAATACACTAGATGAATAGTCATTCGATGAAAAATCATTTGAGAATTTCATTTCCTATCAGAATAAGCATATATATCCAATCACTACTAGGATTAATTAACTAATAAAGAGTGAGAAAAAAATGATTCTCTTTTTTTTGTGCGAACTCGGAGTATCATTTCACTATAGATGATATATAATGGAACTCCTTTTTCAATTATAAAATAAATATAAATAGTAG